GGCATTCTGTTAAACTGTTGCTTATGGCGGTCTCTGTGAGCTTCTCAGCGACATTCAGCCAGCCAGGTATCCTGCCTGCAGTAGATGGAATGTGGCAATGGAACGCTGGCTGCGCGTGTCATAATAGGCTCTGAGCCTTTATATACCTGTGCACAGCAGCAGCCACCTTCAGTCTGCTGCTGGACAGCCAGCAGCAGCAGCAGCAGGAGAGGTATGTAATCAGCAGCCCTCCTGCTAAGGGTAGACAGCTGCTCGTTCCACCCCACCCCCCGCCTTAATTGGTTCTCCTCCCTTCCAACGGTGTTGAGGCGGGTGGGAACAGCCGGGGGTTGAGGGTACTGTGCTAAAAGAGGTGGAGTTATGCAGATCTAAAACGCGTGGATTGCAGCAGCAGCAAGCCGAAAAGTGCAGGCATGTGAGGGATCTAGAGGTTGACAGCATGTCTTCTTAACGGGAGTCCAGGTGGCCATCTCCACAAATGGACTTTTCAGAATCCTTGGGTGGCACCGTAGTCGGAAACCAATTCTGGTTATCGCTTCTCGGCCTTTTGGCTAAGATCAAGTGTAGTATCTGTTCTTATCAGTTTAATATCTGATACGTCCCCTATCTGGGGACCATATATTAAATGGATTTTTAGAACAGGGAGATGGAAAAAGAGCTTGCTCTGTCCACTCCACGCATTGACCTGGTATTGCAGTATCTCCAGGACCGGTGCACCCCTTCTTTAATGCAGTTTCTAAAATCAGAAAGAATTGAATTCAATGCTTTTTGTTCATTTTGCTTGTTTGTCGGATTTTGGGATGGACTCTTTGGCTTTGCTTTTCTTCTCCTCATTGGATTTTTCATGTTAAAAGTTGCAGAAGCCAGATGACAAGCTCATTTTGGTTCAACTTCAGCAACTGTGCATTGCATTGCCATGTAATGTAATGTAATGAGGACAGGGCTAAAAATTGCTATGTCTAACAAGCATTCATTTATAGGGTATCATATTCTTATGTTAAAGAACCACGCTTGCATGAAATAGGACAACCTTATTAATGTGCCATTACCCCACTGAGAGATGCCAAATGAAAGGCCCCCAAAAAAAAATCTACCAATGCCTCTTAAATTTCAACCGATGAAGGAGTCACGGTCTCTGCCGGGACCTGACCTCATAGGGGGGATACCCTTTAGAAAGCGATCGCCGGCCGATTAATCAAGTAAAGTCCATAGATTCACATCCGTCAAATGTTTTCTGAAGCGGGCTTAAGGGTCAACTTGTGTTAGGTCCCTTGGAAGATTCAGAACTACCAAGTCCTAGACTTCTTTTAGGCCGCTTTAAGGTACGATAGAGATGTGTTCATATGCTCGATGGTTATTTCTTAGGGAATTTGAAAGAAATATTCATGTTTTTAATTATGACAAGGGTATAATACATGGTATGTTTGAGTACGTAGTCCATGGATGGTTATTATTCAAGTTAAATTATAGAAGTATGCGGACTCTTTTTAAATAGAGAAGGCTCAGTTCAAAATTTAAAGTAATTATTTAATTGGATATAAAGGGGATTAAATTTGTATGTGAAGTTATAGTTAGTTGAGTCTTGCTTAAGTATTTTTTTTTCATATTTATGTTTTAGTGACGGCTGAGATAGCTCAATTATTTGATGGTCTGTCTTATATTCATGGATTTTCTGGTCTAAACAATTGGACTGAATGGTACGATAGATATTCAAGCTCGAAAATTCAAAATGCAGGCTCTATTTTTAAAGTTTGTCTTTATATTATAAATATATTACCCGCCTTCGTGAATTGTCATGGGAGATGCGTGCATTAAATGATTTATTTACGGTTATGAGGGTATTTCAGATGTTTATTTATCTTGTTGTATTTGATGAGATATGCGGGGGGTAATAAAATGAATGCTCTATTATACATAGTATGTTTATAATACAGGCATAATAGGAGGAAGTATAAGAGTATATGGAATAATGCACTCTTTTTAGGGGGGAATTCTATAGTAATATTAGAAGGTATGCGGGGGGTAATAAAATGAATGCTCTATTATACATAGTATGTTTATAATACAGGCATAATAGGAGGAAGTATAAGAGTATATGGAATAATGCACTCTTTTTAGGGGGGAATTCTATAGTAATATTAGAAGGTATGCGGGGGGGGGGGGGGGGGGGGAAAGAAAGGAAGAAGATATAGAGGGCCCCATAGAAATTTATTATAGGACTTTTGATTCCGGGGGGGTTACAAAAGAAAACTATGGTAAAAGCTGGGGGGGAGGGGGGAGTAGACAACTGCTGCTTAAAAGTGATTTTTAAAAGTGAGGTGGTTTTCTAAAATTCCTAGTGTAGGAATGAAGAGGATGAAGATGGAGAAGTAGATGATGGAAGCAAGTTGACCAATTAAAATGAAAGGGTCTTCCACTGGTTGTCCACCAATTCAGGTTAAAATAAGTGTGTTGGCAATGAGGGCTCAAAAGAAAATTTTAGTGAGAGGACGAAAGATAAGAGCGCGCTGGTGCGAGGTGTGAAGAATGGGAAGGAGAAAAAGTACAATGATAGAACAAAGTAGGGCTAAAACGCCTCCTAATTTGTTAGGGATAGAGCGAAGAATGGCGTATGCGAAGAGAAAGTATCATTCCGGTTTAATATGAGGTGGGGTGACTAGGGGGTTTGCTGGAGTGAAATTGTCAGGATCACCTAAGAGATTAGGGGTAAATGTTGAAAGGGCAGTTAAAAGAGCAATTAGAATAGCGAATCCAAGGGCGTCTTTATAGGAAAAATAAGTGTGAAATGGAACTTTGTCTGGATTTGAGTTTAATCCGGTGGGATTGGAGGATCCGGTTTGATGGAGAAAGAGAAGATGAAGAATAGACACCCCTGCAACGACAAAAGGAAGGAGGAAGTGGAAGGTAAAAAATCGTGTTAGCGTGGCGTTGTCGACCGAGAAGCCGCCTCAAATTCACTGAACCAGGTTGGTGCCAATATAAGGGGCGGCGGAGAGAAGATTGGTGATTACTGTAGCCCCCCAAAATGATATTTGTCCTCAAGGAAGAACATAGCCTACGAATGCAGTAGCTATAACTAGAAAAAACAGAATTACTCCAATATTTCAAGTCTCTTTAAATAGAAAAGAGCCGTAATACATGCCCCGGCCAATGTGGAGGTAAATGCAGATAAAAAAAAAGGATGCCCCGTTGGCATGTAAATTACGAAGGAGCCATCCGTTGTTTACATCTCGGCAGATGTGGGCGACAGAGGAGAAGGCTATGGTGGTATCTGCAGTATAGTGTATAGCTAGGAAAAGGCCCGTAATGATTTGGGCAATTAGGCAAAGGCCTAGAAGAGAGCCAAAGTTTCATCATGTGGAAATGTTGGATGGGGATGGTAGGTCAATAAAAGAGTTGTTAATGATTTTTAGAACGGGGTGGGTTTTACGTAAAATTGGGGCCATTAGTTTTTGTAGTTGAATACAACAGCAGTTTTTCAGACTGTGAGTCCGGGTTAGAACCCTGGCAAGAATAGATGAATTTTATTTTTGAAGTTGGGTTAATTGGGGGTTTATTAGCGGTGGCTTCTAATCCGTCACCTTTTTATGCGGCTTTTGGATTAGTAAGTTCAGCTGGAGTTGGGTGTTTAATTTTAATGGAAGGTGGGGTGTCATTTTTGTCACTAGTTCTATTCTTAGTTTATTTAGGTGGGATAATAGTAGTGTTTGCTTATTCGGCTGCATTAGTTGCGGAACCACATCCGGAAGCGTGGGGAAGTTTTGGGGTGGTAATATATTCATCAATTTTTATTTTTTTAGTGGGGCTATGATGGGTAATTGGAGGTGGAGAATACGAAGTTGAATCAAAACTGGAACAGGTGGTCTATGGGGGGGAGTGATTTGGGGTTTCGGTGTTATTTACGTGAGGGGGAGGATTATTAATAATTGTTGGGTGGGCTCTTTTATTGACATTATTTGGGGTGTTAGAAGTGGTTCGGGGCCATTATAGTGGGTCCTTACGAGCTGTAAGATAATAAGGCTGATTGCAGAGGAAACAGTTAGAATTGATAAATAAGTTTTAATTAGACCTTGTTGGATTTCTTGATTTTTTATGATTGGGGGAAGTTGTAGTACTGTTAGACCCTTAGGGCCAATCTTCTCCAACCATAAGGTGTCAATGAGGTTTGAAGAGATTTGTAAGCTAAAATTTAGGAAACATGACGGAATTAATCGGTGGAAGATGGATGGAAAAAAGGACGTGTTGATGGACTTGGAGAAGTTCTGGGCTGAGATTTTAGTTCATGAGATCTGAGCTAGGTCGAGAGCAATAATAAATCCTAAGATTGAAACGGTTAAAGCAGAAATTTTTAGGTAGGTTGGTATTGTAAGTGTCTGGGGGGAGGGGGGGATAATAATTTGATAAATTAATAAACCTGAAATTACACTACCTAGTGCTAGACGTTTAATTGGGTTAATGGCAATAGAAATGTTTTCATTAAAATACATTAATGGGTTAAATCGGGGGTGATGTATAGATGAGAAATAAATTACGCGGAGGCTGTAAACGGCTGTGAAAGATGTAGCGAGCAATGTAATAACTAGGGCCCAAGCATTTGTATTAGAAGTGTTGATTGCTTCAATTACAGCGTCTTTAGAAAAGAATCCTGCTAAGTAAGGGGTGCCCATTAAGGCAAGACTGCCGATGGTGATGCAGGTAGTAGTCACCGGGAGAGATTTTTGAAGACCTCCTATTTTTCGAATATCTTGTTCATCATTCAGATTATGAATGATGGAGCCTGAGCATAAAAATAATATTGCTTTGAAGAAAGCGTGAGTACAAATGTGGAAAAATGCTAGATGGGGAAGGTTAAGTCCGACTGCTACTACTATAAGACCAAGTTGACTAGATGTTGAGAAGGCAACGATTTTTTTAATGTCATTTTGAGTTAGAGCGCAAGTTGCGGCGAATGCAGTGGAAATAGCCCCGAGGCATAAACAGGTGGTGAGGGCAAGCTGGTTATCTTTGATGAGGGGATGAATACGAATAAGAAGAAAGACACCGGCTACTACTATGGTGCTAGAGTGAAGGAGAGCAGAGACGGGGGTGGGCCCTTCCATGGCTGAAGCAAGTCAAGGGTGAAGCCCAAATTGGGCAGATTTACTTGCGGCGGCAACAATAAAGGCGATAATTACAGGGGTAGGGGTGTCTATTGAGAGGACAAAATTTAATTCAGTTGAGTCGAAAGAGGAGACGAGTCAAAAGATAGCGTATAGAAAGCCAATGTCCCCAATTCGGTTGTATAGTACAGCTTGTAAGGCAGCTGCACCAGCGTTGCTACGGGTAAAGTATCAGCCAATTAAAAGGTAGGATATGATTCCAACTCCCTCTCAGCCAATGAAAAGGGCTAAAAAGTTTCCTGCTGAGACTAGAAGTATTATGGCCAGAAGAAAAATTAGAAGATATTTGAAAAAAAGTTGGATTTTAGGATCATCGTGTATGTACCATAGAGAATATTCAACAATACTTCAGGAGACTAGAAGGGCAATGGGAATAAATAATATCGAATATTGATCTAATTGAAGAGAGAAATTTAAGGGTGAAGATAGAATATTAAATCATTTTCATGTGATGGAGGCTGTTTGAAACTCCCCGTTAACCAGCATGAAAAGTGGGGGGGAGGAGGTAAAGAAAGCTAATATTACAGCTTTTTTTGTATTGAGGTGAAAATTAATAGATGTTGGGGTAAGAAGGGGAAATAAGAGGATTATTATGCTTAGTAAATAGGATGTAGTAATTATTGGTATATTCATTGCCTAAAAGGTAATAATTAATTAACATTTGGCTTGAGTTAGCCGTGGAGTTGAGCCACGGAGGCGAGGAATTAGCAGTTCTCGTTAAGTCTCTTACAAACTCGGCGGACAAGGGATAATTAGTCCCTATCTCTAGAGTCACAGACTAGAATTTTAATAAACTATGTTCGCTTAAAATATGAGATTTGGTTTAAGGGTAACGAATAATACTGGCATGATGTGAAGTAACAGAATAATGTGTTCTCGAGTTTGGGAGGGGGTAAGGAGTTTAGTGTGAGGTGGCAAGTGTTCTCGTTGAGAGGCTCAAAATAGGTAGAGGGAGTAGGATGTGGTAAAAATGATGCTAAGTCCAGCAATAATGAGTGTTATGGAGGATCATTGAAATAAGGAGGAAAGAATCGATAGTTCTCCAATAAAGTTTAGTGAGGGGGGGAGCGCTATATTAAGTAATGCTGCTGTAAGTCATCAGGCTGCGGTTAGAGGAAAAATAATTTGGCTTCCTTGTAAAAGAACAAGGGTTCGAGAATTAGTGCGTTCGTAGGATGTGTTAGCGAGGCAAAAGAGGGCGGAAGATACTAAGCCATGAGAGATTATTAGGACTATTGCGCCAGTAATGCTTCAGTTTGTTTTAATTATTGATGCTGCGATGACTAAGCCTATATGACTCACAGATGAAAAGGCGATTAGAGATTTTAGGTCTGTTTGGCGGGAACATAGAATAGCTGATAGAAGAACACCAAATAGTGAAAAAATAATTAATGGGGCTGCTAAAGGAAGAAGGGAATTATCTATTATGGTCGTTATACGAAGAATGCCATAACCCCCTAACTTTAGAAGAGTGCCGGCCAAGATCATTGAGCCTGCAATTGGGGCTTCTACGTGAGCTTTGGGGAGTCATAGGTGGAGGCCATAAAGAGGCATTTTGACAAGAAAGGCTAAAAAACAGGCTGATCATCATAAGGGGGCAAGATGAGGGGCAGATGATATTATAGTGTTTTTAAGAAGAAAAATAGACAGTGTACCGATGTTTTCATAAAATAGCAGAAGGACTGTGAGAAGGGCTATTGAACCAAAGAGAGTATAAAAAAGTAAGTAGGTTCCTGCAAGCATGCGTTCTTTTTGTGCGCCCCATCGGGTAATAATAATTAGGGTGGGAATCATTGTTGTCTCAAACATAATAAAAAATAAGATTAAACTATTAACTATGAAAGCTAAAAGAGTGGTGACTTGAAGTACAATAATAGTGAAGATATAAAGTCGTTGTCGAACAATAGGTTCGTTGGAGAGTTTACTTTGACTGGCAAGAAGAGTAGGGGCTGTTAGTCAGTAGGTTAAAATAAGAAGGGGTGAGGAAATTTCGTCTACTAAAAAGTATAGGTTTGTTAGAAAAAAGATTTTGTGAAATAAAAATCAGGAGGTTGATAGGGCTGCTACAATTAGGGCTGTGGCTGATGAGGTTTCTCACAACCGCTTAGCGGGGGTAATTCATGGGATAAAGAGTATAAGCATTAAGGGTGTAAGAATAGTTAACATTGTAGGAGGTTTAGGGAGTTTAAATTATCTGAGCCGTGGGAACGAGCGGTAGCAATCATGAGGGATAGACCTAGACCCGCTTCACAAGCAGAGAGGGTTAGTATAATGACAGGATATATGGTTGAAGTTAATAGAGTGAGCTTGGTAGATCATAAGGTCAAACTAATAAAAAGGGATAATATCATTCCTTCTAAACATAAGAGGGCGGATAGTAGATGAGAACGATGGAATGATAGGCCAAGAAGGCCTAAAAAGAAGGTTGTGGATAATAGTCAGGGAGCATGTATTAAAGGCATAAAAATGTTGTGGAGTTAAACCAAAATTTGTTGAGTCGAAATCAACCGTCTTTTTAGACTAACATTTTATTCTGCTCAATCGAGTCCGCCTTGGAGTCATTCGTAAATAAAGCCAAGAGTTAGGAGAAGAAGAATAATGAATGATCAAAAAATAGTTAATTCGGGCAGAGAGAGTTGAGCGGCTCAAGGTGTTGGAAGGAGCAGGGCAATTTCTAGGTCAAAGAGAAGAAATAAGATGGCTACAAGGAAGAATCGCATAGAATAGGGTAGACGGGCGGACCCTAGAGGGTCAAACCCGCATTCGTAAGGAGAGAGTTTATCGGAGTCAGGAGAAATTAAAGGTAACCAGAAGCCGAGTGTGGCTAAGATGATGGCAATAAAAATTCCGACGAGGGAAAATAGGGTCATTATTTCTTCTTGGGGTTTAACCAAGATTAAATGATTGGAAGTCATTTGTACTGGTTGTACTAAAGAAATAAGAGCCTCATCAGTAAATTGAGACATATAAGAAAAGTCAAACTACGTCTACGAAGTGTCAGTATCAGGCAGCGGCTTCAAATCCAAAGTGGTGATGGGTAGTAAAGTGAAAGTTGATCTGACGCAGAAGACAGGCTGATAAAAATAGTGAGCCAATAATAACGTGAAGTCCGTGAAAGCCGGTAGCTACAAAAAAGGTTGAGCCGTAGACCCCGTCTGCAATAGTAAATGGTGCTTCATAATATTCTATGGCTTGAAGAATAGTAAAATATAGGCCTAAAATGATAGTTAAAGTTAAGGCTTGGGTTGCTTCCATGCGGTTGCCTTGTATAATGCTGTGGTGGGCTCATGTAACTGAGACCCCTGAAGCCAATAATACAGCAGTGTTTAGTAAAGGGACTTCAAATGGATTTAGTGGGGAAATCCCTGTTGGCGGTCAGCATTCCCCAATTTCAAATGTTGGGGCAAGACTAGCATTGTAGAAAGCTCAAAAAAATCCAATAAAGAAGAAGACTTCTGAGGTGATGAAAAGAATCATGCCATAACGGAGCCCCTTTTGTACGGGAGCTGTATGATGGCCTTGGAAGGTCCCTTCGCGAACAATATCGCGTCATCATTGGAATATGGTAAGGAGCATTAAGGATAAACCAATTGATAAAATTAGGGTTGTGTTGAAATGAAATCATATTGCTAAGCCTGTGGTTAATAAAAATGCTGCTGTTGCTCCAGTAATAGGTCAAGGGCTGGGGTCAACTATGTGGAAAGCGTGAGCTTGGTGTGCCATTAGGTGTTTTCTTGAAGATATAGACTTAAAAGTAGAACAAATACGTAAGCTTGAATTATGGCAACAGCAATTTCTAGAATTGTTAGGAGAAGAAGAGTAACAAAGGTAAGGGATGAAACAATGGGAGAGGAAAATAGAAGGGCTAGGGTGGCTATAGAAATTAGTTGAATAAGTAGGTGGCCTGCTGTGAGGTTAGCTGTCAGTCGTACGCCAAGGGCTACTGGGCGAATAAATAAGCTGATAGTTTCGATAATAATAAGAACTGGGATTAAAAGTGTAGGAGTGCCTTCTGGTAGAAAATGTCCTAAAGAAGCTGTAGGTTGATTGCGAAAACCAATTAAAACTGTGGTCAGTCAAAGAGGGATAGCTAAGCCTAGATTTAAAGAGAGCTGTGTTGTAGGTGTAAAGGTGTAAGGGAGAAGACCAAGAAGATTAACTCCTAGGAGAAAAACTATTAGAGATGTTAAAATTAGGGTTCATTTATGCCCTGGGGAATTAATAGGCATGAAGATTTGTTTTGAGAAAGTTTTTAAAAATCAGGCTTGGGTGGTCAATAAGCGGTTAGACAGCCAACGGTTGGAGGGAGAGGGAAAAAGAAGTCAAGGGAGGAGCATAGAAACTAGAATTAGTGGGACTCCGAATAAAGTTGGGGAAGCAAATTGGTTAAATAAGTTTAGGGTCATGGTCATGATCATGATTTATTAAGACCTTTAGATGTTTTTGAGTTGGGGTCATTAATGAAGTAGTGTTTAGAGATTTTTGTGGGGGAAAAAAGAAGAAAAATTATCCATGAAGACAATAAGATGAAGAATCAGGGTGATGGGTCTAATTGAGGCATTCGTTGAGGGTGGGAGGAAGTCACCTTTCTACAGCTTAAAAGGCTGTCGCTGTTTCCTATAGCTTCTTAACGAAGAATCTGTTGAGGTGGATGATCAATTTAGAAATTCTTTTATAGGAAGAGATTCAATTACAATTGGCATAAAACTGTGGTTTGCTCCGCAAATTTCTGAGCACTGCCCATAGTAGACTCCTGGGCGGGAAATTAAGAATGAGGCTTGGTTAAGACGCCCAGGAATGGCGTCAGTTTTTACTCCTAAGGTTGGAACGGCTCATGAGTGAAGAACATCTTCAGCTGTAACAAGAATTCGAGTTGCCATGCCAATGGGGGTGACTATTCGATTATCTACTTCAAGTAGGCGAAATTGGCCAGGAGTAAGGTCTTTAGTTGGGATTATATAGGAGTCGAAGTTTAGATCAGTAAAATCTGAGTATTCATAACTTCAGTACCATTGGTGGCCGATTGTTTTGATAGTAATATCGGGGTTGCTAATCTCATCTATTAGGTACAGAATTCGAAGAGAAGGAAGGGCGATGACAATTAAAATTACAGCGGGCATAATAGTTCATACTATCTCAATTTCCTGAGCGTCAATGGTGTTAGTGTTGGATAGCTTTGTTGTTATTAAGGTAGAAATAATATAAAGAACTAAGGCGCTAATTAGAAATACTGCTATTAGGGCGTGGTCATGGAAGTGCAGCAATTCTTCTATGATGGGGGATGCTGCGTCTTGGAAGCCTAGTTGGAGGGGGTGGGCCATAAAGAAATATAGGAATCTAACCTATTATTTTACCTTGACAAAGTAATGTTATGAGTTAACTAAGTTCTTAAAGAAAATGGCAGAGCGGTGATGCGCCTGGCTTGAAACCAGTGAATGGGGGTTCAATTCCCTCTTTTCTCGATCTATTAGTTTGGGAGAAAGTGGCCTCTTCAAATGTATGATATGGTGGAGGAGATCCATACAGTCATTCGACGTTTGTTGGGGTTATCTCTGGAGATGAAAAGAGGCGTTTTGATGAGAAAGCTTCTCAGATAATAAATATTATTAAGATTACGGCAACTAAGGAAATTAGTGAGCCTACTGAGGAGACTGTGTTTCAAAGGGTGTAGGCATCAGGGTAGTCCGAATATCGACGTGGCATGCCAGCTAGACCGAGAAAGTGCTGTGGGAAAAAGGTTAAATTTACCCCAGTAAATATAATGCCAAAGTGGATTTTAGTTCAAGTTTCGTGGAGAGTATAACCAGTAAAGAGAGGAAATCAGTGGATAAAGCCTGCTATAATAGCAAATACTGCTCCTATCGATAAAACATAGTGGAAGTGTGCAACTACATAGTAAGTGTCATGAAGAACAATGTCCAAGGAAGAATTGGCTAGGACGATTCCAGTCAATCCGCCAACTGTAAAAAGAAAAATAAAGCCCAGAGCTCAGAGTATGGTAGCCTCTCATTTAATGATGCCGCCATGTATCGTGGCAAGTCAGCTAAAGACTTTAACTCCTGTGGGAATAGCAATAATTATTGTAGCTGAAGTAAAGTAGGCTCGAGTGTCGACGTTTAGATCGGTAGTAAACATATGGTGGGCTCAGACGATAAAACCTAAGAGACCAATTGACATCATAGCTCAAACTATTCCTATATAGCCAAATGGTTCTTTTTTGCTGGAGTAGTAGGTTACAACATGAGAAATAATTCCAAATCCAGGGAGGATAAGAATATAAACTTCTGGGTGCCCAAAAAATCAAAATAAGTGTTGGTAAAGAACTGGGTCCCCACCTCCGGCGGGGTCGAAGAAGGTTGTGTTTAAATTTCGGTCAGTAAGCAGCATTGTGATGCCTGCGGCCAAGACCGGAAGGGAAAGGAGAAGGAGAATAGCGGTGATCAAGACAGACCACACAAATAAGGGGGTTTGATATTGTGTTAGTGAAGGGGGTTTTATGTTTAGGGTAGTAGTGATAAAATTAATTGCTCCCAGAATAGATGAAACCCCAGCTAAATGCAGTGAAAAAATTGTTAAATCCACTGATGGTCCAGCATGAGCCAGGTTGCTTGCGAGGGGGGGGTAAACTGTTCAACCTGTGCCTGCGCCTGCTTCAACTCCTGCTGAAGCTAACAGGAGAAGGAAAGAAGGGGGGAGAAGTCAAAAACTTATGTTGTTTATTCGAGGAAAGGCTATATCAGGGGCTCCAATTATTAAAGGAACAAGTCAGTTTCCGAACCCCCCGATAAGAATTGGCATAACCATAAAAAAAATTATTACAAAGGCGTGAGCGGTGACGATTACATTATAAATTTGATCATCGCCCAGTAAAGAGCCGGGTTGACTTAGCTCTGCTCGAATTAGTAGGCTAAGGGCCGTGCCTACCATCCCGGCCCATGCGCCGAACACTAGATACAAGGTTCCAATATCCTTGTGATTTGTGGAAAATAATCATCGGGTAATTATCACAGGTAAGATGGCCGAAACTTAGGCAGCGGGTTGTAGCCCCGCCAACAGAGGTTCAAGTCCTCTTCTTTCCAGGCCCCGGGGTGTTACACGCAGGACTGCAACCCCTGAGAGGCAGTATAGATTCTGCCGGGGCTTCTCCCGTTTTTTTTTTAACGGGAGAAGTAGAATAAAGCTCGCTGGATAGAGTGTTTAGCTGTTAACTAAAAGTTTACGGGATCAAGGCCCGTTTTTCTAGAAGACTTTATCTTAATAAAAGTATTTGAGTTGCATTCAGAAGATGAAAGTAGTATCTTTCAAGTCTTACAGAAGCTAGAAGGGTTTCACTTCTATTAAGGGCTTTGAAGGCTCTTGGTTTGGTTATCCTAAGCTTCTTAAAAGTATGGTAATAATGATGGAGAGAGGGGAAGAGCACATAGGGTTAGAATAGTCAATGGGGATAAGTGGGTTTTTTTCTTAAATAGTCAGGAAGACAGCGAAAAAGATGGGTTAGGGGCCAAGGTGAGAGATGTGGTGTAAGTTAAGCGAAGATAAAAAAATAGACTTAGAAGGGTTGATAGAAGAGCAATGAGGGCAAATGTTGTTAAGTTTTGTTTGATTAATTCTTGAGCGATGAGTCATTTAGGTAAGAACCCTGTGAGTGGCGGGAGGCCACTTAGAGATAATAAACAGAGAAGGGATAATGAGGCAATAGCGGGGGTTTTATGTCAGGATGTTGCTAGTTGAAGGATATTTTTGGAGTTGATAAACATAAATGTAAAGAATAGGGTGGAAGTTATAATAACATAAAGAGTAAAGTTTAGAAGGGAAAGAGAGGGGGAAATTTTTAAAATTAAAATAATTCATCCCATATGGGCAATAGAAGAGAATGCTATAATTTTTCGAATTTGAGTTTGGTTAATTCCCCCCCAGCCGCCAAGAAAAGTGGAGAGTAAACCTAAGCTTAACATTAAATTGAGGTTGAGGGACTCTGAAAATTGGAAAAGTAGGGTCATGGGGGCTAGTTTTTGTCATGTTGACAAAATTAGGCCTGTTTGGAGCGGGAGGCCTTGGAGAACCTCTGGGAGCCAAAAGTGAAATGGAGCAATTCCAAGTTTTGTTAAAATAGCAATTGATAAGAGGATAGTTGAATTTGAATTTATAGGGGAATTGATGGATCACTCTCCTGTGAGTCAGGCGTTAAGAGTGGCAGCAAACAGAATTAGTGCTGAGGCTGCAGCTTGAGTCAAGAAATATTTTGTTGAGGCTTCGATAGCGCGGGGATGGGGATTTTTAGTTATCAAGGGGAGGATCGCTAGGGTGTTGATTTCTAGGCCAATTCAGGCTAGGATTCAATGAAAGCTTGAAAGGGTTGCCACAGTGCCTAGTGCAAGACTAGAGATGAAGATTGAAAGAGCATAAGGATTAATTAGTAAAGGAGGGGATTTAACCAACATGTTTGGGGTATGGGCCCAAAAGCTTTAATGTTTAGCTGACTTTACTAGAAAGTAGTAAAATGGAATTACAGAGGGTTTTGATCTCTCAATTATAGGTTCAATACCTATTTTTCTAAGGAAGTGAGGGGGTTTGAACCCCTATAGGTCTCCCTATCAAGGAGGTCCCTATCTTTCGGGCACGCTTCCAAGAGATGGGTGGGGAAAATAACATAATAATGGGGAAGGTGATAAATCAAATGGTGAAGGCTAGGGTTAAGGGGAGAAAACTTTTTCACACTAAATGTATTAGTTGGTCGTAGCGAAAGCGGGGGTAGGAGGCTCGCACCCATAAAAAGAATATAACTAGAAGAGAGGCCTTAACAATAAGTGAGGCGGTTGTTAAAGGGTAAAGAAGGAGAGTTGAAGAGCCTAAGAAGATAATTGATGAGATTGTGTTTATTATAAGGATATTGGCATACTCCGCTAGAAAAAATAAGGCAAATGGTCCTCCTGCGTATTCAACATTGAAGCCGGAGACTAGTTCAGATTCGCCTTCGGTTAGGTCAAATGGGGCGCGGTTGGTTTCAGCTAAAGTTGAGATAAATCATATGGCAGCTAAGGGTCAAGCGGGAATAACTAGTCAGAGGGGTTCTTGGGCAACACTAAAATTTTGTAAAGTGAAGTTTCCTGAGACAAGAATGATGCAAAGAAGAATGAGAGCCAGGGTTACTTCATATGAGATGGTTTGAGCTACTGCTCGTAGGGCGCCAATAAGGGCGTATTTTGAATTAGAAGCTCAGCCTGAGCCTAGAATTGAATAAACAGTGAGGCTTGAGAGAGCAAGGATGAATAAAATGCCGAGATTTATTTCTGAAAATGTTAGAGGCATTGGTAGTGGGGCTCAAATAATTATGGCTAGAGAAAAAGCTAAAATTGGGGCAAGCATAAATAAAATCTGGGAGGAGGCGGCGGGGCGAATTGGTTCTTTAATAAATAGTTTAACGCCATCAGCAATTGGTTGGAGTAGTCCCGTGGGGCCTACTACATTAGGGCCTTTACGATGTTGCATATAGCCTAAAACTTTCCGTTCAATTAAGGTTAGGAATGCAACTGCCAGAAGAATTGGAATTATGTAACACAGTGGTTGAATTAGATAAATTAGGTTAATAGCTGGGGAGAAGATTTGAACTTCTATGGAGAGAGTTTAGGTCTCTAGCAAGACCAGATTTTGCTACCCTAGCTTTCAATGCCCTCTATTCTTGAGGAAAGTGGTAAAAATGTTAGTTATTAAGTTAGTAAACACAACTTAGTATTTATGGCTTAGCAATTCTATTGGCCATGATTTTTCGGTCCTTTCGTACTAGAAAAATCTTTTTATAGATAGAAACTGACCTGGATTACTCCGGTCTGAACTCAGATCACGTAGGGTTTTAATCGTTGAACAAACGAACCTTTAGTAGCGGCTGCACCACTAGGATACCCTGATCCAACATCGAGGTCGTAAACCTACTTGTCGATACGGGCTCTTGAAGTAGATTGCGCTGTTATCCCTAGGGTAACTTGGTTCGTTGATCAAATAATTGGGTCAATGTAAGTCAGTTTGATGATGCATAAAGATGTGGCTTTTTGCTAAGAAGGTTTGTCTTTCAGCGCGGAGGTTAAGTTTTACTCCGTGGTCACCCCAACCTAAAACTAGAAGTTAAAAATGCTTAAATATGTTTAGTTTTCTGAAGGTGTTAAGTAAAAGCAAATACTTCAGTTGTTTAAAGCTCCATAGGGTCTTCTCGTCTTATAGAGTCATCCCCGCTTCTTCACGGGGAGATTAGTTTCATTGATTAGAAAAAGGAGACAGTATAGTCTTCGTGGGGCCATTCATACTAGTCCACAATTAAAGAACAAGTGATTACGCTACCTTCGCACGGTTAGGATACCGCGGCCGTTGAACAGTGTCACTGGGCAGGCTGGACCTCTTATTGTAGTTCAAGAGGCGATGTTTTTGGTAAACAGGCGAGACTAATATTTGCCGAGTTCCTTCTTTTTCTTTTAATCTTTCTCTGAATGCTCTGGTGTTAGGTTAACGTGAAATGTAATAGATTTTTCTTGGTCAGTTGCTATTTCATTATTAGTGGCGGTGATTATCAGCGGGATGGCCTTACTGATGGAAACTTACATTGGGAGAGAAGGGTCTGCTTCTTATTACTAGTTTTAACATAAAATTTTCTATAAGTATATAGATTTGCCTTTTGGGGAATAAGGGATAGAGATTAACTAAGAAATTTAATAAATAAATAATTGAGCTTTGACGCTTTCGTAGAAGGTGGCTGCTCTTAGGCCTACTTTGATATTATTATTATTTATATAACCCAGTAGTGGAGGTTGTATCCTTTTTCAAATAGGCTGTACCTTATTTGAATTGCTTTAAAGAAATTTTTATAGATTTATTTGACTTTAAGCGGGACTAAGATCCTTTTCTAAGGCAACCAGCTATCACTAGGCTCGTTAGGCTTGTTACCTCTACCTTAGGATCGTCCCACTATTTTGCAACAGAGATGGGTTCGCTCAAAAAGCTGTCCTAAAGTAGCTCGCCTAGGTTCGGGGGTTCAAACTAAAAATCTTTTTGCTTGATTAGACTAGTTAAACCATGATGCAAAAGGTACGAGGGGTAAACTCTACTATGTTGTGCTTTAAAGTTATTTCATTTCTATTTCATCTTTCCCTTGCGGTACTATATCTATGGCGCCCAGAAGTTTTTTGATCACCTCTACTTGACTTAGAAAATGTTTTGATTTAAGGAAAAAGGTAAGTTTTAGAACAGAAGAAAGGTGGGGCTAGATATTTAGCTCAAAATGATCTGGTTTTCACAGATATTACTTTGGTGTAAGCAAAGGGCTTTAAGTTAAGCTACATTATGTTTCCAAGTACACCTTCCGGTATACTTACCATGTTACGACTTGCCTCTTCTATGTTGCTTAAAGGTGTTAAAAACTGTTTGTTAGCATTGAGGAGGGTGACGGGCGGTGTGTACACACCCCAGTGCCAGGTTAAAAAGGACTCTCTAGTTCCATTTTACTACTAAATCCGCCTTCTGACTAGGTTTCATAAAGTCTTTCGTGTAGTCTAATATAGAAAGTGTAGCCCATCTCTTCCCATTTCATTTGTTGCACCTTGACCTGACGTGTGGTTGGAAAAACATTTGGCTCACTAGTGCGCTCACGTGGTAAGCTGACGACGGAGGTATACAGGCTGAATAACTAAAAATGGTGAGGTTAAACGGGGGTTATCGATTATAGGACAGGCTCCTCTAGGGGGATATGGGGTACCGTCAAGTCCTTTGGGTTTTAAGCTTAGCTCGTAGTTCCCTGGCGAGAAGGAAGTAAGTTAAAGTTTACGACTGAGCATAGTGGGGTATCTAATCCCAGTTTGTTTCTCAGATGACGTGAGTTCAAGTTGAATTAATTGGAATAACTTTCGTTTATGGTTTTCTTAAAAACAAGCGTGTCACGGCTTAGTTTTAGTTGAATTCCAGTTGTTTGGAGAACTTTAATCACGCTTTACGCCGAAGGGGGTCAATTTGAGCCACGATGGTGTAACCGCGGCGGCTGGCACCAGATTGGCCGGCTCTAAATAAGTTTAACTGAGTCAAGCTATCGCTCATGCTCAATGTTTATCACTGCTGAAGACCCTTGAGGGTGTGGCGAGACTAGGTGTTTTGGGCAAATTTTTGGGCCTGATACCAGCTCCTGTTCCCTAGAGGGGAAATAAGGGCGTTCTCACTGGGGTGCGGATACTTGCATGTGTATATTAAATAAGAATTGACTCCAAGGCTAGGACCAAACCTTTGTGTATAAAGGACTTTTTAGGGCCCATCTTAGCATTTTCAGTGCTACGCTTTGTGTAAGCTATTTAAACAGGACATAATTTAAGGAGAATATCAGTTTTGGGGATTGATTGTGAAAGTTAAATTCTTTCTGCCCTGAGCTCTAGGAATGTTTTAAATTTCAATCTTTGGTTTACAAGACCAATGCTTTGAGGCGTTAAGCTACTAGGGCATAGCTTTTACTTGGACTTGCACCAAGAAGTGCTGAACCCTAAAACCAGAGGAAAGCTATTTTCCTTTAAAAGC